ACACAACCGGCCAAAAAAGGGGTTAAGTACTTTTAACCTTGGGGATAGGAAAATAATGATCGAAATAGTGGACAAAAAAAAGCTATGGAACTTAAACGTGGGTCTTTTGGCAAAATAGAATGGTCTTACTCTAGTATTTAGCATTAATGCTATAGTTATTTAGTTATTTTTAATATTGATTTGATATTTAAATCAATATAGTAACCAAACAAACCAGCATATTGTTTTACGCCTTTAATTCTCCCTCAGCAAGGCTTTAGTAGAATATTGCAGCAAAAATGTGTTCATATTCAAATTATGAATTAGTGAGTTTCAAATAGACCAAGACTTTGAAAAAAAAAAGACACAGATAACCAGTGATCTAACTCTTAAAAGTCAAAGCAAACCTTTTCATTCCAAATTATTGAATTTGGAATGAATTCAATCTCCCCAGGTAGGATTCGAACCTATGACCAATCGGTTAACAGCCGACCGCTCTACCGCTGAGCTACTGAGGACCATCGGGAGATTAGATCTCATAGAGTTCAATTCCCATTATTAAACCATGACCAATACGTTTCCTTCGTAAATCACGAAATTTCTTCATAGTGGCTCCTGTTACCCGATTCATTTCATAGGTAATATAAAAGTGTCTCTATTTCATTATATTCCATCCATATCCTAATTCCATTAATTTAATTATAGCTTTTTTGTCAGTGGCATAATTGATGAGATGTCCTTTCTATTCTATCTCTTTATATACCAAATACCAAAAGGTTTCAAAATCATCATCATCATATAAATAGAATAATTCACATCTTTTTTGCGACTTATCTTCTCTGTCAAAAGCATAATATGTTTTTTACAAACTAAATTAAGATGGATCCTTCAATATCATGAAAAAGCTATTTTAAAAATTAAATCAAATATTATTTCGCAGCACAAAGAATATTTGTTTGTGAATTCATATATATATATAATCAATTTTTAAATTATAATTATGAGTATAAAAAAACTTTCTATATTTAGATTTTTTAAATTTATAAATCACCATTCAAAGTCAATAAAAAGAAAGGAATTTCTTCTGATTACAACGCATATAAACAAAACAATTAATTTATATATTGATTGGAAAGTATTCCCATCATTCCCATAATTATCTATTTGAAGAAAGTATTATGGATTTGACGAAAAATTGGGATAGAAAATCTTTTATTTAATTGGATGGGATGGGAGTGAATGAAGAAGATGGAGAAATATTCAGTTATCCTAGATCTAATCTAGATCTATAATCTTAGTTCTTATTAGACTTATACGTAATAATCCATATAGATATGACCTATGGGTCATCTCAACCCAATTCCTTTTTTCAATTTCATTTTGAATAGATTTAGATTTCATCGATTTTCAATTTTCTTCAATAAAATGAATGATAATTCAATAATAAAATGAATGATAATTCAATAATAAAATGAATGATAATTCAATAATAAAATGAATGATAATTCAATAATAAAATGAATGATAATAAAGAATTGATAATGAAATTAGGTCTAAAAAATTAAAATGACTATCATTATTATTACTGATCATCAAAAATCTCTTCAAAAAAAAAAAAGTAAAATATAAAAAATTTATTTCATTTTATGGTAAAAAATTCATCCATCTCAGCTATTTATAAACAACAACAAATAGAAGAAAACCGAGGATCTGTTGAATTTCAAATATTAAGTTTCACCAAAAAGATACGAAGACTCACTTCACATTTAGAATTATACAAAAAAGACTATTCATCTCAGAGAGGTCTACGTAAAATTTTGGGAAAACGGCAACGACTGCTTTCTTATTTGTCAAAGAAAAATCCAATATCTTATAAAGAGTTAATTAATCAATTGGGTATTCGTGAGTTGAAAACTCGTTAATTTAAAAATTTATTTTTATTTATGAATTACTGATAAAAATATAAAATAAAAATATAAAAATAAATGCGTAGTGTTCTTTGACTTATATCATAATTACTATTATAATTACTATGAATTAATTGAATCAAACAAGAGAAAGAAACAAACATCAAATTATTCATTTATACAATAAACAATAAATAGCATATACAATAAACAATAAATAGCAGTTCCCCATGAGAACTGGGTTCATGAATTATAGTTAACAAACATTATGAACCAAGATACATTGTTCAAAGTTTCATTATTACTTGAACTTTATCCCACGCAAATCGTTTACCTGTAACTATTCAATATGTTTATGAAAAATGTATTGTATGCATTTGTGTATGTCCTATTGATTGGAAATTTGAAACCAATATTTGAAAATTCGAAAAAAAAAATTACTTAATTGTAATTCAATTTCATTACAGTATTCATTTTTGAATTTGTATCTTTATTTTGTTTAGTTTAGTATTACTCAAGTTTAGTTTAGTTTGAACCAATTCATTTTTTCTCAATGAATAAAATGAATATTAATAATAATAATAATTATAATAATAATATGAATTATAATAATAATAATAATAATAATATGAATAATAATAATCATATTAATAATAATAATATGAATAATAATAATCATATTAATAATTTTCAGAATATTCATAATATGGACTTTCTGCTAATGAATAATATTCATAATATGGACTTTCTGCTTATGACAAAGTTCAAGTTAATGAAAATCCAATTGCTTTTGATTCAAATCCAATTGCTTTTGATTCAAATCCAGTTGATTCAAATCCAATTGCTTTTGTTTGATGATTATGATTGTTTATAAATATAGAAATTCTAATATTTATAAATGAATAGACTATGTACATAAGTTAATTATTGTGTCCCTGAAAAAGTAAGAAATCAAAGTATCTTGGACCCTTTCTATGAGTCTATTCAGACTTAGATTCAGATTTAGATTCAGACTTAGATTGATTGAAAAAATTCTTATAAATTATTGATTCATCTGGTCTATAAATATATAATTTAAGTCAAAATAAAATGGACTAGATCGAAATTTTATGACATTCAAAAATTGATAGATCCAATGTCACATTCAGTAAAGATTTATGATACATGTATAGGGTGTACTCAATGTGTCCGAGCTTGCCCCACAGATGTATTAGAAATGATACCTTGGGACGGATGTAAAGCTAAGCAAATTGCTTCTGCTCCGAGAACAGAGGACTGTGTCGGTTGTAAGAGATGTGAATCCGCCTGCCCGACCGATTTCTTAAGTGTTCGAGTTTACTTATGGCATGAAACAACTAGAAGTATGGGTCTAGCTTATTGATACTTTATGAAAAATATAATTTATATATATTTCAAATGTAATTAATATATTAATTACATTTGATTTTTTTTTACCAACACAGAAAACAAAACCAGAATCAACAATATAAATTATATTGTTGATTCTGGTTTTGTTTTCTGTGGTTCAAGTGTATCTTGTCTTTATTACGAATTATTTTCCCCTGGTTTAACAAGAATTAATGTTTTTCCAATATTTGTGGATTACCTAATTTTATTTCTACCTAAAAGAATAAATAAGAAAGAATAAATAAGACAATTCAGTGGTATACTAGTTCTATATTTACATTATATAAATTATAACTGCTTATAAAACGACCTATGCATTCTTTTATCATTTCAAAATTTATGATCGTTTTATTTATGTTGTCTGTTTATATTTGTTAGTCACTTTCTTAAATTAGAAGTTCAAGTAAACGAACCATAACTATGTAGTCCTATTCCTAATAGATTGACTCCAAAATAACATATCCAAATTATAAAAAAACCCATAGAAGCCACAATTGCGGAATTGGTACCTTCAAAATTTTTATTTGTTCTAATATGTAAATAAATAGCAAATATGGTCCAAGTAATAAAAGCCCAAGTTTCTTTTGGGTCCCAATTCCAATAAGATCCCCATGCCTCATTAGCCCATACTGCTCCCGAAAGAATACCTATGGTTAAAAAGATAAAACCTAAACTAATAATACGATAACTCCAACAATCCAATTGTTGAGTCAATTGAAATTTGTAATAATTTCTTGAAGAAATAAAAAAGGTTTTTAATTTTAATAAACTATTGCTTGTTTCTGTCATGTATTGGACCTTTTCAAATGAAAAAGATTCATTTAATAAATTATTTTTTTTATGAAAAAAAATAGGAAAAATATTTATGAATTTTCTAAATGTAATGACTAGTAGAGCTACAGATAATAAAGATCCGCATAAAAGAGCCGCATAGCCTAATATCATCATACTTACGTGCATCATTAACCACTGGGATTGGAGAGCGGGTACTAATATTGTGGATTGATGTATTTCAGTGAAAAGACCTGAAGTAGCAAACCCTTGAGTACAAATAGCACTTGGCATGGTTATTGCACTTAAAGGATTTTGATGTTTTTTAAAATAAGGAACCATATGAATAATGGAAAAGCTCCATGAAAGACATATTAAGGATTCATATAAATCACTTAATGGAAAATGCCCGGAATAAATCCAATGGCTAATTAATAATCCTGTTATACAGAAAAAAGTAGCAATCATACCCTTTTCTGACGAATCATATAGTTCGATTATTTCATCGACTAATAAGATTATAAATTGAATTGTAATTACAATTGAAACGATCGAAAAGGATATATGAGTGAATATATGCTCTAAAGTAGAAAATATCATAACATCTCAAATTTCAAATTTATTAAGTTGAAAAAAAAAATAGAGTATTCAGTATTCAAAAACAGTAATTAAGCATAGGTTACATCAAATTATACCGAATTACATATGATAAGTAATTAAATGAATTCAATGACATTTATAGTACACTTTTATTTATATTTATTTTACATAAGAAATGCGATGCCGCCACTCGGACTCGAACCGAGACGCTCTAGCACTGCTTCCTAAGAGCAGCGTGTCTACCAATTTCACCATAGCGGCTTGTCAAAAATAATAATAACATATTTTAATTCAATCGTCGAGATTTAATGAATAAAGTTAATGTTTAATATAAAT